TGCCTCCAATAAGGACTAACCCATTATTTCTTTCATTTCCCCAAGCATGCCAATGTTAGCACTTATAGTACGTAAATGTAACTCGTTGTTCAAACAATTATTAAGGGTTCTTAAAGCTCCTTGTAAGGCGTGTTGGAAAACCCGCTGTTGGACTTGATTAATCGCCCTTTGTTGTTCAAAAGAAAGAGTTTCATTTTTGTAATTTTCTAATTGTTCCAAAGTTTCATAAGTTGAATTAATCAAATTCCATTTTTCTCGTTCTATCTCAGAGTATCCATTCACTCGAAACTGATCTGCTTCCATTTCTACTTTCCGTAAATAAGCCCGGGCTTTTTCTAACTGTTCGATAACCTCTTCGCGTAGTTTGTCTGAATTTCGAATAGTATTCAAAATTCTCTGTTTTCGATTATCTAATAAATCATTTAATAAAAGTGGATTATCTTTCCATTCATTTCAAAACTTCCATGATCCCTTCCCGAACCAAACATGAATCTTTCAATTCATTTGGCTCTCACGCTCAATTACTTATGGGGAATTCCCATATTTTTTTCTTTGTAATAAGCCTATCCTCTCTTATCTGTTCATATAAAAAAAATATCGAAACCGATCACTAATCCTAGAATATTCAAAGGACTCTTCTGAAAAATATGTAATTGTCAGCAAAGTTGTTTCGTTTTTTTCTTCAAATCCAAAAAATGCCCTTTATTTTATACATAGGTCATTGATCCAACAGTGGATAAAATTGGAAAAAGGAGTATTTCAACCCCTTATTTTTAATTTTATCCAATTTCCAATAAGCGGTTCAATTTTTTTTATCGACATGAGTGTTCTATATCGAACAAATTTCCAACTATTCATTTTTAAACCATTTCTGTATTAACAGAGTAGTAGAAAAATACTATTAGGAAAGAGTACAATGCTGCATCTGCACTTCAAACGGCTTAGCTTTAACCATGTTAATAGTTTCACATTATTGTATTGGTTGATAGAGAATCGAAGCAAAATAAATTTACCAATAAATCGCGAAATGCTATGGTTCTTCCATACTATTTCTCAATTTATTCAGAAGTAATTCGCGAGATCGTGCACCTTTCTTTCCTAGTTATAATGTGCAGCTGGTTAAATACAGCCTATTTTTGAAATAAACAACTCGCACACACTCCCTTTCCAAAAAAAATCAATACACCAAGGACTACAGTTAGATTTATTGGATTTGTTGCTAAAATATCGGTATTAAACCCGAAATCCCCGGCAAATGGCCAGTGATCTAAAGAAACGAAAGAATTGCTTATATTTTTCATATGATCTCCTCTTATAGATAAACTAAAAAAATCGAAAGAGTTCTTTTCGTATAACTTCTTATTTAATATTTCGTTTTTATGTCTAAATAAAAATGATACTTCTAAAAATTAGGTAACAGGTTTCAGCTAAATTGTGAAATGTCGCGGTTGTTACAACACTTTCTAAAAAAAGTTTCTGTTGGACTAAGAACGGGGGGGAAAAAGCGAGTTGGTATGCTAATTCTACATCCTCAAATCGGACCTTTCCGTGGGTTGGTTTTTTTATCAACGAATAAATAAGAAATATTAAAGGGGTAATATCTTGACATAATTGAAAAAAGCAAACGATAAGTCTAAGAAAAGAAAATACATATAGTTTTTTTTAGATTTGTTGTTTTTTATATTTCTAGTATTAAACAAAAGGATTCGCAAATAAAAGCGCTAATGCTACAACCAATCCATAAATTGTTAAAGCTTCCATAAAAGCCAGACTAAGTAATAAAGTACCTCGTATCTTCCCCTCTGCTTCGGGCTGTCTTGCGATACCTTCTACAGCTTGGCCTGCAGCAGTACCTTGACCCACTCCAGGTCCAATAGAAGCAAGCCCTACGGCCAATCCGGCAGCAATAACAGAAGCGGCAGAAATCAGTGGATTCATGAAAAATTCCTCGCAAAAAAAATAGTTAATGATACATACAATCAACCAATTAATTATGATTTCATTATTCCATCGCTAAGATTCATTCAGTCGAAGTAACTAAGAACTCTGAGTTGAATTTAAGAAAAAATAGTATTGTATCATCAGAACTACTTCGATATTTCCCTTTTCGTTTCCACCCATGGTTCTTTTTTTGTGAATTCATATGCCTTTCGTTCTTCTCTTCTATAGTTCTTTAATTTTTTTCTTCCGAACCACTCTCTGAATCTTCTATCTTTTTCTTAATTTCATCCTTTTAGTTATTCAATTCACAATCACAAAAGGAAAGACTTCTATTGAAGTCCCCATATAAATTCATGGTAATTCGAAGCGGTAGGGTAATTTAGATATTCATATATAACCAGTCAATATCTAATATCACATATACATTACATGCGTTTATTCCATAACGTAAACCCACCACTTATATCTTAGATTCAATCGGATTTTCAAAGAATTCTAATTCTTTGAAACATTCACAAGAATGGATTGGCTTAAGTGGAAAAAGATCTTTTAGATCTCTTTATTTTATTTTTCTTTATTTTATTTTAAAATCTCTATTAAAAATCTATAATATCGTAATATTTGTTGCTATTATTCGAAATTGTATATACCCTATTTGTATATTTATGTTAACTAAGTACATTCTCTTGAAGCGCGCATACAGTGCGTTATACTAAAAAATAGGATTTCGAAAAAAAACAAGTCAATGATGACCCTCTAGCGATTCGCCTATATAAGCCGCGGCTAAAGTTGCAAAAATAAGAGCTTGAATACCACTTGTAAATAATCCAAGGAACATAACAGGTATAGGAACCGCTGAAGGTACTAAAGAAACAAGAACAACAACTACTAATTCATCAGCTAATATATTGCCAAAAAGTCGAAAGCTAAGCGATAGGGGTTTTGTGAAATCTTCTAAGATATTAATAGGTAAAAGGATTGGAGTTGGCTGAATGTATTTACTGAAATAACCTAATCCTTTTTTTGTAAGACCCGCATAGAAATATGCCAATGAGGTAAGTAAAGCTAAAGCAACAGTAGTATTTATATCATTCGTGGGCGCAGCTAACTCCCCATGAGGTAACTGTATGATTTTCCAAGGTAAAAGAGCCCCCGACCAATTAGAAACAAAAATAAATAGAAACATAGTTCCAATAAAAGGAACCCAAGGACCGTATCCTTCTCCAATCTGAGTTTTACTCACGTCTCGAATGAATTCAAGGATATATTCGAAGAAATTTTGATCGTCAGTGGGAATGATTTGTGGATTTCGAACAGCTAGAGTGGCTGAACCTAATAAGATAGCAATGACAACCCAAGAAGTAATAAGTACTTGGGCATGGACTTGGAAACCTCCTATTTGCCAATAGAAATGTTGTCCTACTTCCACACCGGATATGTTGTATAACCCTTTTAGGGTATTGATGGAACATGATAGAACATCCATATTGCCCTCGGACGGAAATCGAACTTTAAAAAGAATTATTTTGATTCAAACGCCTCTTTATTAACTTGCCTATTTGAATCATATATTCTGGCTACCAATGAATCACATAATCTTCTTTTTGATTTTATCTACTTTTGAGATTCAAGAATAGTAATTGATTCTATAAATCTATAAGGTTCCGAAGTGATTTCTTTATCTTATATTTATTCTTATATTTATTATTTATATTTTATATATATTCAAGTATATATTCAAGTATTTCTTTTAAAACTAAAACGACCTTCACAAATTGCGAATACTAATTTGTTAAGAACTAATCGGATTGAAGCTGTAGTGTCATCATTCGCCGGAATCGAAATATCCGCTAGGTCGGGGTCACAATTTGTATCGATAAAACAAATCGTTGGAATTCCTAAAGCAATACATTCTCGAAGGGCCGTATATTCTTCTTGCTGATCAACAATGATTACAATATCGGGCACCCCCTCCATATATTTTATCCCACCCAGATATGTTTGCAAATGAAATAATTGTCTCTTCAACACAGCCGCATCCCTTTTTGGAAGATGTTCGAGTTTCCCCATCTCCTGTTCCGCTCTCAAGTCCCTGAACCTATGAAGTCTCGTTTCTGTAGTGTACCAATTCGTTAACATACCGCCGAGCCATTTTTTATTAACATAATGACACTGAGCCCGTATTGCAGCCCATGCTACTGAATTAGCTACTTTCTTTTTTGTACCAACAATTAAGAATTCTTTTTCTCTACTTGCTGCATCAAAAACCAAATCACAAGCTTCTGATAAAAAACGAGCCGTTATAGTAAGATTTGTAATATGAATACCGTTGCGCTTTCCAGAGATATAAGGTGCCATTCTAGGATTCCATTTTCTAGTACCATGACCAAAATGAACTCCTGCCTCCATCATCTCTTCCAAATTGATGTTCCAATACCTTCTTGTCATTTCTCCTCACACTTCCTCTTTTTGTGTTTTTTGTTTTGAAAAACAAAAAACACAAAAAGAGACGAAGGACCGGAAAAAAATGGTTCCGACGGAACCTTATCTTCTACCAAAGATTGGCTGTTGGTTAATTCCTTTCTATGTGTTCTTTTTTTTATTACCAAATCAAATGAATGCAGATAATTAAAAGGAGAAATCCATCCTTAAATCCTATAAAAGAAACGATTGTTCGGATATATTATGATTATGAGAATAATTTAAAATGGAAGAATCCAAAAATCTTCTGTGGTAGAACAAAATATCTCCCATTTCCCCCCCAAATCGATTTTTTTTGGGGGGTTCCAAAGGAATGTTATTATCTTGCCTTGAACGGTGCACAAACCCTTTGAATCCAGTACCAACGGGTATCATACTCCCCAGAACTACATTTTCTTTCAATCCTTTCAACCAATCGATACGACCCCGGAGAGAGGCTTTTGCTAAAACTCGAGCAGTTTCTTGAAAACTCGCTTCGGATATAAAACTTTTCGTGTTCAAAGATGCTCTCGTTATTCCCAATAAGACAGCTTGATAACAGATGGCTTCTTCAAAAGCCCGCCCCGTTCGCTCCGCTCGTAACAATCCAATCAATTCTCCAGGTGAAAAAACATTAGATATTCCGTCTTCTGAAACCAACACTTTTGATGTTATTTGACGTACAATCATTTCTATATGTTTATTATGAATTTGCACCCCCTGGGAGCGATAAATCGTTTGGATCTTATGAACCAAAGAAATACGACTTTGTACTCTAGTTAGCTCAGCACCAATCAAGAATCCCCAAGGAATTCCAAGAATTCTTGTTATACGTTCGTTCCAACCCCCCACTCGCCTTTCCAGGTTCATTGATATTGAATCAATCGAACGCACTTCTAAGACCTGTTCCACTTTTGGAAGACCTTGTGTTATATCACCAGATTTTGATTTTTCATATATAAATGTAACTAATGTATCTCCTTCGTAAAGGATTTCCCCATAATGGCCATAAACAGTTGCTCCTGGAGTGGCTAAATAAGACTTAGCTGATCTTATTACTACAGAACTAATTTGAACAACTAGGACTTGACCGGATTTTAGGTGTGGTACATTTTTGGCTATACATACATTGTCACAAATAAACTGTCCAAGACTCATTATTGTGTATGTCTCCTCACAATAATTATGATGGAGAAAATACCAATTCAAATTGAATCGATTCAAAATTATGTTACTGCACGTACCGATATTATAAATTATCCCATTTTCATCTATGAAATAATAGTTAAGTACTTCAAAAATATGTTTGAAATTGTCAAGTTGCAAATAGTTAGTTACCAAGATCCGATTATGAGTTATTAAATAGTAAAATAAATCCAAATTCACAATTGGAAAGGCTGTTCCTACGAGGCCCAACGAATCACCAATTGGAATTCTGGAATCTTTTTTAATGGATTTGTTTTTTATATTGTTATATTTTACACCGTCGAATGAACCCGTTCGAGAACAATCGGATGATGACAAAATTATCAAAGATTTATATTCATTATTTCTATTCAATAACGAGAACGTACGGATAGTTCCTTGATTTTGGCTAAGCGATTCTGGAATCTTTCTTGCCTTGTAATAAAAGGGATTGATATTGGTGCGATCTGATCCATTATCAGAAAAAAATCCTGAACCTGGCGGATCATTCCTTTTTCCAGTATACGAAATAGGAGATTTAACTAAGTCAATTCTTAGGAAATCGCGAGTTAAACCGTTTGCTCTTACTTCAACAAGGGAAGCATGGGCCTGTTCTCTCGAAAATCTTTTTTTGTCTTGGTTACAATTCAATACTAAACACGTCCGAACTAATTGAATACTTATGACGGATATTCCTCCCAAAACGATGGGTTTGCCCAGGATATAATTGACAACTTGAAGTTGAACATTATCCCTTTCCTGCAACACATCTTGCGGGAAGAGTGTTGCTAAACTTAGACCCTCGGCTATTTCAGATATGATTACAGGTCGAACCAAAACAAAAGACTTTTTCTTGGTAAGTGTGATCCGTTGGACATAGATCCAATTTTTCAGTTTTTTGAGTTCCTTGGAATTTCTTTTTCCCGGTCTTGGTGATATCAAGATGCCACTGTGGCGGAGTATCTTATCGGTTTTTCCAGTAAAATAGATATCTCCAGAAAAAATTTTTATTTCCATTTTTTTTCTCTCCACTCGTACCAATCCACATGCACTGCTTCTTCTATTTAAAGCGATTCGTGTACCTATTCCAATGATACTGTTATTCCGTACCATTATGGAAGAAGATCCGGGTAAGATATGCACTTCCTCAGGAATGAAAAAGAGTCGATCCGTTTTTTTTCCTTTACTAATTTCTTTGACTCCTCGATACTCAATCTCAACCGAATCGTCTTTGTTAACGATTGAATAGGACTCTAGAGTCTCATATTTAGTAATTCCCGAATTCTTTCTTTTGTATCTAGGATCATCGAAATACGCAATAATTCTTTTTCTATGGAAAATAACATTTATGGGTATTTCAATCAAGATACCTGAACGGGGCATTGGTTCTTTCTCTCGTTCTGGACTTGATTGGAATGGAATGAAAAATCTATTTTTCCGTCTCTTTGCCAATAAATCAGAATTTTTGTAGAGAATGACTAGATATAGGGGATTACAATGATCCGTGCATATGATTCGATTAAGTTCTGAATAATCAGGAGTGCTATCCTCTTTTTTACCAGAAAAATCCAAACTAAAGAATTTGTGTCTCACTTGATCATTAGTCACTGAGAAGTTAGAAAAAAATTTGCGTTCGACAGAACGAGAATAAACCTTCATTTGATCTTGATCCTTGTGTAGCAAAAAAGGGGCTACGCTGGATCTGCACGGACCTCCTGATAATATCCATAAATGACTTGTTTTTGGTAAGAGATGAACATTACTATATGTAAATTCGGGTGCGTGGTACACATCGGTACTCCAATGTATCTCTCCCTCTGAGTCCGAATAAATATGTTTTCGAACCCTCTCTTTAAAATTCAAAGTGGAGATTCCCGCATGAATCTCAGCAATCGCCTGTTCCGATTTTACATA